AATGATGAGCCTGATTAAAGGACTATCGTGATAGGATAAAACATGTAGTTAAAACTACCTTCATTACATCTAACAGAATCAAACTATTACCATCAAGCATCAAAAGCCGACGTGCACCATACACCAAGATATAAAAATAAAAGCTAAACATAGAAAAGTAAGCTAAATAAGCTAATGGGTTCATACCCCATAAATAGAGTAAATACTCTCTTCTCTAGTGCCAAGAAATTCAACAAAAATCCTTTTATTGACTACTTTAGTAGGGGGTATATTAGTATCTGTATCCTCTAACTCATGACTTGGGGCATGAATAGGATTGGAAATCAACTTAATATCATTTATCCCTTTAATATCTAACGTCAAAAACATGTACAACACGGAAGCATCACTAAAATATTTCATTGTACAAGTACTTGCTTCAGCAACACTACTATTCATAGTAGTAATAAAAACTCTAACAGAGGATTTTTTCACATTTGAAAGAAATCCATATACACCAATAATCATTTGTACCCCTCTCCTGTTAAAAAGTGGAGCCGCTCCCCTTCACTGATGGTTCCCAGGAGTAATAGAGGGATTAAGATGAGAAAACTGTGCACTATTAATAACAGTGCAAAAAGCCGCCCCATTGATATTAATATCATACCTGATTGAAATCAATGCCTTCACGTCAAGAATCATTTTGATATCTACAATTGTGGGATCAATTGGAGGACTAAATCAAACTTCAATACGTAAGATCTTGACCTATTCATCAATCAACCACACTGGTTGAATATTGATTGCACTAACCACAAGAGAAAATTTATGGTTGGTATACTTTATGATTTATTCAACTCTAACGTTAACTGTAGTATCAGCTATTAAGTTATCTGGAGCATCATTTATCAATCAAACCATAATAACAAATAAAGAATCCACACTAATAAAATTTTTAATATTTACATCATTATTATCCTTAGGTGGGCTACCACCATTCCTTGGATTTTTACCGAAGTGAATCATTATTCAAGCAATAATTATAAATAACATAACCCCACTAGCAACCGCTGTAGTAGTAACATCATTAATTACGTTATACTACTACCTAAAAATCTCCTACTCAAGATTCATAATCTTAAATACCGAACCAAAATGAAATTTAAGAATATACAAAAACAAATCAACCAAAAACATAAGCGCAATAATCTTAACATCAATCTCCCTAACAGGAATGGCAGTATGTACAATTATCTCCAACATTAGCTAAACATAAGGCCTTAAGTTAAATTAAACTAATAACCTTCAAAGCTATAAATAAAGGGTTATCCTTTAGGCCTTGGTAAGTCCTTTCAACTAACCCCTACAGAATTGCATTCTATAATCACAAAATGAATACAAGGCCCCGTAAATAGTGGAAGAGCGACGTAAACGCCCCTAAATAGATTTACAGCCTATCGCCTACTTATTTTTCTCAGCCATCCCACTAATTTTCACCCGATGATTTTTCTCAACTAATCACAAAGACATTGGAACACTATACTTCGTATTCGGAGCCTGATCAGGAATGGTCGGAACTTCCCTAAGAATACTTATTCGAACAGAACTAGGACAACCAGGATCACTAATCGGAGATGACCAAATCTATAACGTTATTGTAACAGCCCACGCTTTCGTTATGATTTTCTTCATGGTTATGCCAATCATAATTGGAGGATTCGGAAACTGATTAGTGCCATTAATACTAGGAGCACCAGATATAGCATTCCCACGAATAAATAATATAAGTTTTTGACTTCTTCCTCCATCATTAACTTTACTACTTACTAGTAGAACCGTAGAAAGCGGTGTAGGAACAGGATGAACTGTTTATCCACCTCTTGCAAGAGGAATTGCACATGCTGGAGCATCCGTAGATCTAGCTATCTTCTCCCTACATTTGGCAGGAGTATCATCCATCCTAGGGGCAGTAAATTTTATTACAACAACGATTAATATAAAACCAAAAAGCATGAAACCGGAACGAATTCCACTATTTGTATGATCAATCGCCATTACAGCACTATTACTTCTATTATCACTACCAGTACTAGCAGGAGCAATCACAATATTATTAACAGACCGTAACCTAAATACATCATTTTTCGATCCAGCTGGAGGGGGAGACCCAATTTTATACCAACACTTATTTTGATTTTTTGGCCACCCTGAAGTTTATATTCTCATCCTACCAGGATTTGGTATAATCTCCCACATTATTTGTCACGAAAGAGGAAAGAAGGAAGCATTTGGAAATCTAGGAATAATTTTTGCCATACTAGCTATTGGATTACTAGGATTTGTAGTATGAGCACACCACATATTTACAGTAGGAATAGATGTTGACACACGAGCATACTTTACATCAGCAACAATAATTATTGCTGTACCAACAGGAATTAAAATCTTCAGATGACTTGCAACAATATACGGAACCCGAATAACATATAGAGCAGCTTGCCTATGAGCACTAGGATTTGTATTCCTATTTACAATAGGAGGACTTACTGGTGTGGTCCTAGCAAACTCATCAATTGACATTGTATTACACGATACTTATTATGTAGTAGCACACTTCCATTACGTCTTATCAATAGGAGCAGTATTTGCAATCATAGGGGGTTTTGTTCAATGATTTCCACTATTTACGGGGCTCACAATAAATCCTAAGTGATTAAAGGCCCAATTTGCCGTTATATTCGTAGGAGTAAATATAACCTTCTTTCCTCAACACTTTTTAGGATTAGCAGGAATACCGCGACGATATTCCGACTATCCTGATGCTTATACTACATGAAACATTATCTCATCAATGGGATCAACAATCTCATTTGTAAGAGTAATAATATTCCTATTCATCATATGAGAAAGAATTTCGTCAAACCGGCTAATCCTATTCCCGACACATACAAGAAATTCAGTAGAATGATTACAAAACTTCCCACCAGCAGAACATAGATACTCGGAACTACCAACCATCTCATTAACTAACTAATCTAAATCTAACGTGGCAGATAAGTGCGGTGGATTTAAGCTCCATAAATAAAGTTTATTAAACTTTCATTAGAAATAATGGCAACATGATTAAACCTAACATTACAAGACAGAGCATCACCCGTCATAGAACAGTTAATCTTCTTCCATGACCACGCACTAATAATTATATTAATAATCATCACAGCAGTATTTTATACAATAATCAGAATTATCCAAAATAAACAAACCAGACGATTCATCCTAGAAGGACAGATAATTGAAACTGTTTGAACAATTGCCCCTGCCATCATCCTAGTATTCATTGCAATCCCATCCTTACGACTATTATATTTAATAGACGAAATTCACAACCCAGTAATAACGCTTAAAACAGTCGGACATCAGTGATACTGAAGCTATGAATATTCAGACTTTACAAAACTAGAATTTGATTCATATATAGTACAACAAGACGATTCACAAAACGATACATTCCGACTACTAGACACAGACAACCGAATTGTTCTACCGATGAATTCACCAATCCGAATAATTGTAACTGCCGCAGACGTATTGCACTCATGAACAGTACCTAGACTTGGAGTAAAAACAGATGCTACACCAGGCCGACTAAATCAAGTAAGATTTTCAATTAACCGACCTGGACTTCTATATGGACAATGCTCAGAAATTTGCGGAGCAAACCACAGATTCATGCCTATCGTAATTGAAAGAGTATCAACAAACCAATTTATTAATTGAGTATCAAAGATAAGAGAATCATCAGATGACTGAAAGCAAGTAATGGTCTCTTAAACCAGTTTATGATATCCTAGCAAATATCTCTGATGATAAAGGATTAGTTAATTACATAACATCAGAATGTCAAACTGAAGTAATCAATCAAAGATATCCTTTTATACCTCAAATAATACCTATAGAATGAACAATACTATACATTACATTCCTAGCCACATTCCTAATATTTAACATCATAAATTATTTTATCCAACAACCAAACCAACAAACAAGAACAAAAAAAATTATTAACGTAAACAAAACAAACTGAAAGTGATAAGAAATTTATTCTCAATCTTTGACCCAACAACAGAAATTAGTAGCCTACCACTAAATTGAACAAGAACAACCATCGGATTATTATTAATCCCAACAAGAATCTGACTAATTCCATCACGAAACAGTATAATAGTAAGCCTTCTAATAAATAAACTACATCAAGAGATAAAAACAATCTTAAGAAAAGGAAATGAAAATAAGGGAAATTCATTTATCTTAACATCATTATTTCTTATAATTTTAACAAATAACTTTTTAGGTCTGTTCCCATACATCTTTACCAGAACAAGACATCTTACACTCACATTAACTTTAGCTCTACCTCTATGAATAAGATTTATATTATTTGGATGAATTAAAAATACTAATCATATATTCGAACATTTAGTACCTCAAGGAACCCCAACTATATTAATACCATTTATGGTCATCATTGAAACAATTAGTAACCTAATTCGACCAGGAACATTAGCAGTACGCCTAACCGCAAACATGATTGCAGGACACTTACTGCTAACACTACTAGGAAATAATGGTCCATCAATTAGACACACACTATTAATTATCTTAATCACTGCACAAATCCTATTACTAATCCTAGAAGCAGCAGTAGCAATTATCCAATCATATGTATTTGCAATCCTAAGTACATTATACTCTAGAGAAGTTAATTAATGTCAATACACGAAAATCACCCATTTCATATAGTAAACAAAAGACCGTGACCACTTACAGGGGCTATTGGAGCAATAGTTACCTTAATAGGATTAATCAAATGATTCCACCAATACGATGACAGTTTATTGGGAATTGGAGCAATCATCACTGTACTAACTATAATTCAATGATGACGAGATGTGACACGAGAAGGAACATATCAAGGACTACATACAAAAATAGTAACAAAAGGCCTACGATGAGGAATAATCCTATTTATTGTTTCGGAAGTCTTATTCTTTGTATCATTCTTCTGAGCATTTTTCCACTCGAGACTATCACCAACAATTGAACTAGGATCAACTTGACCTCCCACAGGAATTCAACCATTCAACCCTATACAAGTACCATTATTAAATACAGCAATCTTATTAGCCTCAGGAGTGACTGTAACATGAGCACACCACGGTCTACTAGAAAATAACGCTACACAAGCAACTCAAGGATTATTCTTCACCGTGCTACTAGGGTTATATTTCACAGCACTACAAGCATATGAATATATCGAAGCACCATTTACAATTGCAGACTCAGCATATGGATCAACATTCTTTGTAGCAACAGGTTTTCACGGACTACACGTAATTATTGGAACAACATTCCTAACTACATGTCTACTACGACACACAACATTACACTTCTCATCAAATCACCACTTCGGATTTGAAGCAGCAGCATGATACTGACATTTCGTAGATGTAGTTTGATTATTCTTATATATTTCAATTTACTGATGAGGAAGATAAAATACTATTTACCTAATACAAGAAAGTATACTTGACTTCCAATCAAGAAATTTGTGAAAACAAGGTAAATAATAATAATAATTACAACAGCAGCAACAGTAACTATCTTATTATCAACAGCAATTATAATACTAGCAACATTAATCTCAAAGAAAATTAATGAAGACCGAGAAAAAAGATCTCCTTTTGAATGCGGATTCGACCCAAAAAACTCCGCACGACTACCTTTCTCATCACGATTCTTCTTAATTGCAGTAATCTTCATAATCTTTGATGTAGAAATTGCATTATTATTACCAATACCAATTACTATCCTAACATCAAACATCAAATCATGATTAATCATCAGAACAGCATTCCTGCTAATCCTAATCATCGGACTTTATCACGAATGAAATCAAGGGTCCCTTGAATGAAGAAATTAATAAGGGACTATAGTTAACAATAACATTTGAGTTGCATTCAAAAGGTACTACCTGAGTAGTTAGCCTCATTATAAATAAAAGTGAGAAGCAAATATTGCAATCAGTTTCGACCTGATCTTAGATAAACTCCAAACTTATCCTCACTTTAAATTAACTGAAACCAAAAAGAGGTATATTATTGTTAATAATAAAATTGAATTAAAATTCCAGTTAAGGAAGTGACAGTAAAAGTGAATGCTGCTAACTTATCACTATAGCGGTTAAAATCCGTTTACACTTCTATTTATATAGTTTAAAAAAAACATTACATTTTCACTGTAAAAATAAAGTAAACTTTTATAAATACCTAAAGGTATTAAATACCTCATCGACATCTTCAGTGTCGCGCTCTAAACTATAAGCTATTCAAGTAATAAATAAGAATAAATAATAAAATAGTAACTCACATAACAAAAAATCCCAAGAACACCTTTAAATTATTGTATTGAAACCATTGGTTAACCCTACCAAGATTAAAAAGAACCCAATATAAACCTTGACCACCAAAATACTCTATCCAACCAGAATCAAAAACCTTTGTCGCCTTATAACCAACCCCTAGTGGACCAAAAGATACACCATAAGTAGAAAAAAAGGGTATAAATCACATAGAACCAGCAAACAAAGAAGCACCATATGAACGCATAGAAAATAAATTATCACCCAAAACAAAGCCAGCAATCTCATAACCAAGCCAACCTCCTACGAATACAACAAACAAAGTAAGAAATTTTAAGTAATAAGGCAAACAAATCACAGAAGGAGTAGGACAAATTAACCATATTAAAGAACCCCCGCCAAAGACAGACATAATCAATAAACCAATTATACCAAATATCATATTATAATTAGTCTCAACTATAGAATAAGAAGAAGAAAAATTAAAATCCCCACATAAAACAAAATAAAATAAACGAAAGGAATAACAAACTGTCAAACCTGTAGAAACAAACAATAAAAAAAATCCAAAGATATTGACATATCTCATAGAAAACATTTCCAAAATAAAATCCCTAGAATAAAAACCAGCCAAAAACGGCATACCACAAAGAGCAAAGTTAGAAACTATTAAGCTTGAGGAAGTAAAAGGTATATAAATAGACAAACCACCTATAAAACGAATATCTTGTGAATCCCCTATAGAATGAATAACACCACCAGCACATATAAACAGTAAGGCCTTAAATAAAGCATGAGTTAATAAATGAAAAAAAGCTAAACTAGAAAGACCAATAGAAATAGTTATAATCATAAGACCTAACTGTCTCAAAGTAGACAAAGCAATAATCCTCTTTAAATCAAACTCAAAATTTGCCCCTAGACCCGCCATAAATATTGTTAATCCAGAAATCAACAACAAAATAACATTTAATCAATAATTAAAACAAGGTCTAAAACGAATTAATAAATAAACCCCAGCAGTAACCAAAGTAGAAGAATGCACCAAAGCAGAAACAGGTGTAGGAGCAGCTATAGCGGCAGGAAGCCAAGAAGAAAAAGGAATCTGCGCACTCTTAGTTATAGCAGCCAAAACAACAAGAAAAGAAATCAATTCTATTTCAGTAGAACACCATAAAAACTCCAAATAATAGATAAAGCTCCAACTACCAAAATTAATTATTCAAGCAATAGCCATCAATAAAGCAACATCACCAATACGATTAGATAAAACAGTCAATATACCAGCACCATAAGACCTTACATTCTGGTAATAAATTACTAGTAAATAAGAAACCAATCCCAAACCATCCCAACCTAATAAAATACTAATTATATTAGGACTAATAATCAAAAATATCATAGAAATAACAAATATAAGAACCAATATGATAAACCGAACAATATTCAAATCACCGAATATATAATCGTCACTATAAAGGATAACTAAAGAAGAAATAATAAAAACAAACCCCATAAATAATAAAGATATCCAATCAAACAAAAAAGTTATAACAACAGATCTACCATTCAACGTAATAATATCTCAATCAATAAAATAAACCAAATCATTCATAATAAAGTACACGCCTCAAAAACAACAAAACCAACCTAAAAGAAATAAAAAAATAAATCTAACAAAACAAATAGATATAAACATCAATCTAAAATATAAACTATATCATCGGCACCACAAACCAATATTTTAAATTAAACTATTTAGATCTTTAAACCTAAACTCAAAAAACAGCAACATCAACCTTCAAAATAATCAAATTTAAAGGGAATCAATGCAAGAACAATAAAAGGAATTCACGAACATAGCCCAAAGAACAAGAATAAAGACCAGAATAAACAGAACCATGTTGACTATAAGAATACATATAAAGGGTATAAGCAGCACTAAAAAAAGATAGAAAAATTAAAACAAACATAAGACATCAAGACCAAGAAACCAATCTACTTAAAAGACCAATTTCACCAAGAAGATTAAGAGAAGGAGGAGCAGCTATATTACAAGCTCTTAATAAAAATCATCATATAGCCATTCTAGGTATTAAATTAATTAAACCCTTATTAACCAAAAGACTCCGTCTACCAAAACGCTCATAAGAAATATTAGAAAGACAAAAAAGACCAGAAGAACACAATCCATGGGCCACCATCAAAGCAAAAGATCTACAAACCCCTCAATAACTTAAAGTTATAATACCACCAATAACCATGCTCATATGAGCTACAGAAGAATAAGCAATTAATGACTTCAAATCAGTCTGTCGCATACAAAATAAGCTAACAAAAAGACCACCAACTAAACTTAAAGCAACCCAAACAATACCAAACTTAAATCTAAACCTAAATAATACAGGAAATACACGAAGAAGACCATAACCACCCAGCTTCAACAAAACACCAGCCAAAATCATAGAACCAGATACGGGGGCCTCAACATGGGCCTTAGGAAGTCACAAATGAACTATAAATATTGGCATCTTAACCAAGAAAGCAAAAACCATACAAACATAAAATAAACCACCAACCAAAGACTTATCTCCACACAACAAAAATAAACATAAAGACCCCAAAGAATTATATACAAACATAATACCAACTAACAAGGGCAAAGAAGCCAATAAAGTATAAAACAATAAATAAATACCAGCCTGAACACGCTCAGGCTGGTATCCCCAACCCAAAATTAAAAATAAAGTAGGAATCAATCTACTTTCAAAAAAAATGTAAAAAGAAAGTAGATTGATTCTTCTGAAAGTACAATACAACATAATGGTAAGAAAGATAACAACAAATAAAAAAAAACCAGAAAAATAATCCAAACGAAAAATAGACTCTCTAGCCAAAACCATAAGAACACAAATTCACAAGCTGAGAAGAATAAGACCATAAGAAATTAAATCACAACCAAAAATATAACCTAAACCACTTCAACAAAAAAAATAAGGAAAGAAAAATAAATAAATAAAAGAAATAAAAAATAATAAAGAACAAATCAATCACCAAAAACCAGAAAAAAGACATAAAGGGATTAAAAAAATCAAAAAACAAAGAAACCTTAACATTGAAGAACACTATAAGACTGAAAATAATCATTACCATGACTACGAATTATAGAAACCAAAATAGATAAACCCAATGCTCCTTCACAAACAGAAAAAACCAGAAAATAAACAACGAAAAATAGACTATAATTAAACCCACACAAATAAAAATAAAGAGAAAAATAAAGAACTAAAACAACAAATTCCAATCTCAATAAAGTAATTAACAGATGCTTCCGGCTAGAAGAAAAAGCCCAAATTCCACAAAAATAAATAATAAAAAAATATAATCACATTGGCATTAAATGTTTTAATAATTTAATAAAAATATTGGTCTTGTAAATCAAAAATAAGGAATAACCTTTTAAAACTTCAGAGGAAAGGTATAACACCATTTCATTAATCCCCAAAACTAATATTTTAAATAAAATACCCCCTGATATAACAAAGCTATTAATATCTATAAGAACAATAACAAGATTAATATTTACACAAATAAAACACCCTATAGCAATAGGACTAATATTACTAATCCAAACCACAATGGTATGTATCATTAGAGGAACAATATACAGAAGATTTTGGTTCTCATACATCTTATTCATAATCATAATTGGAGGAATATTAGTACTATTTATATATATAACAAGACTAGCATCAAATGAAATATTCTCACCGTCAAATAAAATATTAATACTACTAACACTACTACCTATTATGATATATATTATACCAACCGTAATCAACAACAAAGAAATAAATGAACACAACACAATAATAGAAAATGAAATTACAACCACAACAACTGTTATATATAATCAAATAATAGGAACTATAACAACACTATTAGTACTATATATATTATTAACACTGATTGTAGTAGTAAACATCATTAATGTGTCAAAGGGGCCATTACGACATGCAACATAATGAATAAACCCACACGAAGCAAACATCCCTTATTTAAAATTGCTAATGACGCCCTAGTAGACTTACCAACCCCATCAACAATCAGTGGATGATGAAATTTTGGATCATTACTAGGAATCTGCCTAATTATACAAATCGTAACCGGACTATTCCTAGCAATACATTACTGCCCAAACATCGACATAGCATTCGACAGAGTAAGTCACATCTGCCGAGACGTAAACTATGGGTGACTACTACGAACAATCCATGCAAACGGAGCATCCCTATTCTTCGTTTGCATCTACCTACATACCGGACGAAACATATACTATGGATCATACAACTTCATACACACGTGATCTGTAGGAGTAGTAATTCTATTCCTAACTATAGCAACAGCTTTCATAGGATATGTATTACCATGAGGACAAATATCATTCTGAGGTGCAACAGTAATCACAAATCTCCTATCAGCAATCCCATATGTAGGGAAGGAAGTTGTTCAATGAGTATGAGGAGGATTCGCGGTAGACAACGCAACGCTCACACGATTTTTCGCACTACACTTCCTAATACCATTCGCAATCGCAGCAATAGTACTAATCCACCTGTTATTCCTACATCAAACAGGATCTAATAACCCACTAGGATTAAACAAAAATACAGACAAAATCCCATTCCACCCATATTTCACAGTAAAAGACATCTTTGGGTTCACAATCACCATTATAATACTAACAGTATTAACCCTTAAAGAACCATATATCTTAAGAGACCCAGACAACTTCACCCCCGCCAATCCATTAGTAACACCAGTACACATTCAACCAGAATGATACTTCCTATTTGCATATGCAATTCTACGATCAATCCCTAATAAACTAGGAGGAGTTATTGCCCTAGCAATATCAATTGCAATTTTATTTATCCTACCAACAAATAAATCAAAATTCCGAGGAACCCAGTTCTACCCAATCAACCAAGTAATATTTTGAATCATAACAAATACAGTAATCCTATTAACATGAATTGGAGCACGCCCAGTAGAAGACCCATACATCCTAACAGGACAAATCTTAACAATAATATACTTCATATATTATGTACTAAATCCAACCATAACAAAACTATGAGACAAAATAACAGATTAAAAGTTAAAAAGCTATGGATAAAGCCTAGTGTCTTGAAAACATTATGAAAGAAGTTTAAATCTTCTATTAACTTAGCATACCTAAATTAATACACTACAACAAAGAGAAAATAAAACATTTAACACCAATAAAAAACAAAAGATAATTTAATGAAAGAGGTAAAAATCTCCTCCAAGCCAAATATATTAACTTATCATAACGAAAGCGTGGTATAGTCCCACGAACCCACACAAATAAAAAAGAAATAAAGGTAAGCTTAACATAAAAAAAGAAAGAATAAAGATCTCTACCTAAAAAAATAATACAAAACAATAATCTCATAAAAAGGATTCTTGCATACTCAGCCAAAAAAATCAAGGCAAATCCACCAGCACCATATTCAACATTAAATCCAGAAACAAGTTCAGATTCACCTTCAGCAAAATCAAAAGGAGTACGATTAGTCTCAGCTAAACAAGAAATAAATCAAACAAAAGATAGTGGAAGAGAAAGGAAAATTAACCACAAATAAACCTGGAAAAAATAAAAGTAAGCCAAATTATATCTACAAATCAAAACAACAAAAGAAAGTAAAATAAAAGCCAATCTTACCTCATAGGAAATAGTTTGAGCTAAAGCACGAAGACCCCCTAATAAAGAATAACCAGAATTAGAAGACCAACCAGCAATCATAACGGTATAAACACCAAGTCTCGTACAAGCCAAAAAAAATAATAAACCCAACTCAAATGAAATAAATCCTCTCAAATAAGGAACTAATAATCAAATCAACAAAGAAAGAAAAAACCCAAAAACAGGAGAAAAATAATAAATTAAATAATTAGAGACTAAAGGAAAATACTGTTCCCTAGTAAATAATTTAATTGCATCACTAAAAGGTTGAAGAATACCAATAAAACCAACCTTATTAGGACCCTTACGAATATGAATATAACCTAAAACCCTACGTTCCAACAAAGTAAGAAAGGCTACCCCAACCATAACAAAAACTATTAACAGCAAAAAAATAATAGCAAGAAAAAAAAGATCAAACATAAATACTACTTGTAAAATAAAAACTTTTACATTAATAGATTCTAAATCCAATGCACTTATCTGCCAAAATAGTAACCATATTAATAAAAATCACATAACAAAAATTATTTCAAATACCCGGTCCTCTCGTACTAAGATATAAATATAATTATAGATAGAAACCAACCTGGCTCACGCCGGTCTGAACTCAGATCATGTAAGATTTTAAAGGTCGAACAGACCTAATCATTTTAGCTCCTGCACCAAAAATTCACCTTAATCCAACATCGAGGTCGCAAACCTTCCCGCCAATAAGAACTCTCAAGGAAGATAACGCTGTTATCCCTAAGGTAATTTAATCTTATAATCAAAATAAATGGATCAAAATAAATACAAATAAGTATAAAAAAACTAAGAGGAGTTAAACTTATTCCTCCCATCACCCCAACAAAACAATAAATCCTAACAAACCAATAAACAAACAAAAAAAATGTAGAACAAAATGTAAAACTCTATAGGGTCTTCTCGTCCCATAAAAACATTTAAGAATTTTAACTCAAAAACCAAATTCAATTAATAAACACCCTTAAGACAGCTCATGTCTCGTCAAGCCATTCATACCAGATCACAATTAAAGAACTAATGATTATGCTACCTTTGCACGGTCAAAATACCGCGGCCCTTCAACATATAAAGTCAGTGGGCAGGCTATACTTCAAAAACTAACAAGAAAAGATGTTTTTGTTAAACAGGCGGAAATGATAATTTGCCGAATTCCTAAAAAGTGATTGTCACCCAATTAGATAAACAACATAAAAACAAGATTTACTAATTACACAATAATTAATATACAAAAAAAGATAAAGAAAACATTTCAATAAATAAATTAAATTTTAAAAAATAAACAAAAGAACAAATAAAATTTTAACATAATCAAATTGAAAATCACCATAAAATCCACAAAAATAAATAATAATAAAAAATTATAAACATAAAATAAAGAGCTAATCCCCCTTAATCTTAACATCAAATAAAAATTAATAACAAAAAACAGAAATTAAATAAGATGTATGAATTAAATTCATTTCTTGAAAAACCAGAAACCACTAAAGACGAATAACATTTCACTACCAACAACATATTATTAATACTAATGAAACAGTAACTAACATAAATCATTAACTCCTTCAAAATCGGGAAATAAAAATAAATAATAAAATTTAATGAACCCTGATACACAAGGTACGAAAAATAAAATCAGCTTCCTAAAAAACACTAAACAAAAACAACCCCTCACGGTACAAATAATCTATCGTACAAAAAATTAAATCAAAAAAATACAACAACAAAAATGATACTTCAATAAAATAAATAAAAATAACAAAAATAAACAACAAATCAATCAATAAATCAGATCATGTCGAATCGCACGACACAATAATTCAGCGTAAATGAATACTCAACTAATAGAAATGATCTGATTAAATCAATCCAGCTGCACCTTCCGGTACAACCACTTTGTTACGACTTATCTCATTAACAATAAACGAGAGCGACGGGCGATGTGTGCATATCCCAGAACCAATATCACAATAACAATCTACAAACAATTACAACCAAATCCAATTTCATATTAATATTAAAATCAACAATCCAAAAACAAATAAAAATGTAATCCATCATTCACTTAAAAATAAGCTGCACCTTGACCTGAAATAAATCAAAATAAAGAAACCAGAAAATTAAACACTCTAAAAAGATAATCAATAAACGGCGGTATACAAACCAATACAATTCTAAGTAAGGTCCAACGCGGACTATCGATAACGAGACAGATTCCTCTGGAAGGAATGAGATACCGCCAAATTCTTTAAGTTTCAAGAACATAACTAATACTACTCAAGCACATAAAACAATTAACATTCCAAAATAATAGGGTATCTAATCCTAGTTTACAAAAAGAATTTCATAGCCTCCAAAACAAAAAAAGATAAACAATAATAATAAAAATTTCACCTAATAATCACCAAAATAAAATCACAAAACAAAATATAACTACATGACGCCAAACACATTCAAAAGCCTCCAAGGTATAACCGCGGCTGCTGGCACAAAATTTAACCGAAACTAAATATGCATTACTAACTACAAGAATACTTGACCAACTAATAATAACTAATGAGAAAGATCAGCACAACACCCTTATAAATCCATTTAGAATTTAAAAGAAAACTCACGCAAAAACTTACATATAGAACAAGCAAATACTGAACGAAAAAGCAAGAATAAAACTTTACTTATTGAAGACACAATACAGACCAGTATGGTACAAAACATTAATTAACTAATATAAAAACATGCAAACAGGAACGAAAAGCAAC